AAACTATATAACTATATTAAACTATATAATGATATAATGATAATGAGAACTTATTATGCGGATGTTTCCTTTTTTGATTACAAATATGAACAATATCCCTAGTTTTTTTATTTTCCGTTCCAAAATCAAATGAGGACTTCAGACTAGAGTTTTTTGTAAAAAGCCCCTTATCAGATTTGAACCGATGACTTACGCCTTACCATGGCGTTACTCTACCGCTGAGTTAAAAGGGCCCCGCTTCCGTTCCTGAATGCGTCACTAGCCACTATGAATCTAGTGCGTATACCCATTATATATACACGTATGTATATATGTACATCTATCTATGTACCTATATACATAGTCATAGTGGCTCATTGAGGAACAACCCCCCCTTTTTTCCGTAGGAAGTCTAGGATAAAATGCTTATTTCTCTTTGATTTGAGAAATATCAATGCAATGCATTTTTTCAAGACCTACCCTAACCCTAATAGCTTTTTACGGACCCCCCGGTAGAGCGGAATTCACTTGATTGAGACCCAATTCGACAGAGATCCAAGATATTTCATCGAATCATGTGATGAAGAGATTCGACACGTACCCTGCATTTTGATAGAAAAAATCATTTGTTTTTCGCTTCCTTGCGAATTCCTGAGTTACAAGTTCTACAGTCCCTTTTTTGAATCAATCCAAAAAAATTTATGGAATTCTGAAAACCGGAAGGATTCTTCGGATCTAGTCATACCATTTCTATTGACAATTCCAAAAAACTGTTCATACTATGAACATAGTAGGAGGTCGGGCGGGGATGCCCCCATCGTCTAGTGGTTCAGGACATCTCTCTTTCAAGGAGGCAGCGGGGATTCGACTTCCCCTGGGGGTAGGGTACTACGAAAGGAAGTCGATCATGGATTATCCATACATAAGTCTAGAATGGATTCTTTCTGGGTCGATGCCCGAGTGGTTAATGGGGACGGACTGTAAATTCGTTGGCAATCTGTCTACGCTGGTTCAAATCCAGCTCGGCCCAATAATTCACCGATCCCTACGAGATGATAGACCCAATTTCATTTGGACTCCAGAACCATGCCTAATCCGGATGAGGGGGAATAAAGAAACGAATCCACTTTTCTGTTATATCTTTGTTTATTTGTTCCCACATATTCTGATTCTGATCTTTCGAATGATCTAGACTCATATCCTGATTTCCAACTAGAAAAAAGGGGGGGGGTAAAGAAAAAGAGTTTCATTGAAAGATGGATTCTCAATTGATTTGACAATAGAATTACTAGTAATACGTGTCGTTTTCACTAAAGTCCGTATCCATGGAATGAATATACATATACTGCGCGTGCCTCTCTTCTAACACGGCGATTCTAACTAGAAATGGTTTGAATAAAAGCAAATAGGTATGCTGTACACCTTATTTCCCTGGGATTGTAGTTCAATCGGTTAGAGCGCCGCCCTGTCAAGGCGGAAGCTGCGGGTTCGAGTCCCGTCAGTCCCGACCTAGAATCGGCGGAATCTATCAATTCATCTTTCTATTTTCTGTAATGTAAATAAGTACCAATGAGAGACCTATGTAATGTAGATTGGTACGATTGTTGGTAGTACCATATTAAGGATTCCAAGAGAGACCGTACGGGTCTGGCTTTTTTGAGTCCTGATCTGTGAAATGGAATACCCATCAGTTTTTCGGAATCCCATAACAAAACCAAAATTGGATTCGTTTATTGTAGGATACAAAAACAAAACGAACTTAACCTTACCCGAGTTACCCCGATAGAATATGAAAACGACCCCCCCTTTCGAGCTCCGATTTTATGTAAGCTCGGGCCGTAATTGGAAAGAATCTATCTCATTCAAATTGCACACTGAATTTTTGCTAATTTGTGATCGATGTGTCCCAATCTAAGGAAAGAGTATATTCAAAAAAGAAAGATCTACCCCACCCTCTTTTCTTAGTGAGGGAATGTACCATTTTTCTTCCTATTTGAAAAGGGGTCTTATCGAAGAAAGAGCAAACTCAAAAAAATAGTGAATTTCTCGAAATCTTCGAGATTTTAGACCGGTACCCCTCTTTCTCACACCTCTTTGTCTGTCAAGAAAAGAAGATTCTAAAACCCTTAGTTTCGAACTTAACTCCTTCTTTTTTTCCATTTCAGTTCTACTGTTTGCGACCAATGGAAGACGGGTCAGATGATACCTTATCTGATGATTGTATAAGGAAGACCATAGCATAGAAAAGAGTGGAAAAAAATGAAAAAATCAATGGGATTCTTGATTGGATCAGGAATCCAAAATCGGATTTGTTATGAATAAAGGATCTTCTTATGTTATATTATACTATGAAATTCTCGACGATGAATCCATTTGAGAGATTGTATATTGGTATTCATTATATCGATCCCATTCAATTTGACTATCTAATATCATCGGGATGCAATTCATCTCATTGAATTTACAGGAGACGATTTCTCATCTCTATGGGATTAGATCCCGAGTTATTGTGAAGTAAAAAAAAAAAAACGATGAGATTATGGAAGTAAATATTCTCGCATTTATTGCTACTGCACTGTTCATTCTAGTTCCTACTGCCTTTTTACTTATCATATATGTAAAAACAGTCAGTCAAAATGATGAATTTGAATGAAGCTTAACTTCTTAGTTCTTATCAATGATTGAAGAAATGAAAGCGATTCAAATTCCACGTCATAAATGAAATGAGGGGGCTAGAATCAGGAGTATAGAAGATCCGATAGTATGGTAGAAAGAGCTCTATGAACCTTTCTACCACACTATCTATTAGTCTAGAAAGTTGTACTTTCTAAAGATCGAGGATAAGAACATGGGAATTCTTGAAATCATTTTTTTGATTGAAAGGTTCTTTTATTAGTCATCTTAGTCATCGATTCCATTACTCGATTCCAGTAGAATTTGGAAATGGAGGTGTTTTTCTTTAGAAACGTTTTGCAGAACCATATATGAAATAATTGATACAGTTTCATTACTCAACTCAATGAGTCGTACCTCTAGAGTCCACTTCTTCCCCAGACTACAAGTGAAAGAGAAAATGTAAAGACTACCATTAAAGCAGCCCAAGCAAGACTTACTATATCCATGTGAATCATGTCCCCCATCTCTATGACTATCAAGGAATTCTTCCATTATTGATCACTACTATAATAATAGTGTAATCCATGGCGCAGAGTCAAAAAGGGACTCTGACCAAAGAAGAAATGAATTCAATAACTCCAAGCGGCTATAAGATTTCTGGTAGAATCGGTAAGCGTTAAACACAAGTAAGAGACGAAGTTACTCCCTTGGTATTCTCAAGTATTCTCAAGTAAATGTTATTAACGGAATATGTAGGAATAGTAAGACCTATTATTTCTTTTATTTCCGGCGGAAACATTGCCAATCAAGATGGAGCACTACCTATATCTCTACCTCCCCCTTTGATCTAATACTTAAAATCTCCCGACTGTCTCACAGAGACAGTCGGGTCTATTCTATTAGATTTTAGATTCTTGATTGGGGATTACCGAAAAGAAAGAAGTTTTTATTTTTGATCAGGCGACACCCGGATTTGAACTGGGGAAAAAGGATTTGCAGTCCCCCGCCTTACCACTCGGCCATGTCGCCAAAATGAAAATAGCTAGAAAGATTTCCCCCTCTTTGGGGGCTATTGCTTAATTTCCTTTTTTTTTTTTTTTTATGGGATTTGCATCTTGAATCCCGCTTTCCTTATCCCTTTACTAAAAACTAAAAAAGGAATCCTCCCTACTTTCTTTGGATCCAGTTGGCTCCCTTCGATTGATTGTATCTCAAATTTCACAACAACAAGAACTAACCCCCCTTTTTTTATATTGAAAGAGAAAGTGTGGATTTTACATTCCAGAAAAAAGGTAGGACAAGTTTGGAACCATTAACTATTGGCTTGAATTCATGAAAGGTTTTTGGATCTCAAATTGCGTCTAATCTAATTAAGTTGATACACAACTAATCCGTATCCATTCTTTCTCAAGAATCAATCCCTTTCAATTTACTTTCCATTATAATTATAACAAGAATTTTGTATCTATGTAAACCCGAGAACAGAAATTGTGACACAGATATCCCTAATCAGGTATCTTAGCTATATATGCTATAAGGGAATTCGGGGAATTCTTATTATCTATCTGTTTCTATTTCTATAGTATAGAGAAGATCGAACTTTCCGTAGCTATAAGACATAAGGTGAATTCGGAAAGACATAAGGTGAATTCGGAAATCCGCTACCAATTCGTTCTCTATATAAGAATAAGATTCGAATTCGAATCTACAGAATCGAAAATTAGTACTTAAGGAACATTTCTCTTTTGGCTTGCTCCCCTGCCGTGATCGAATGAGAATGGTGAGAATGGATAATGAGTTGACATTCGGGTATAGGATAGCGTATAATTGGTGTTACACACATTATGTGATGTGTGTGAGGCGTAGAACTGGATACAAAAAAACCTCTAAATTGAAATGCCGTTCCAGACGGCATTCACAACAAATCCATGGAATGGAGGTTTTATGGCACAATTCTGGGCCGAGTTAGTGAAAGTGATACAAATTATTGTCTTCTGGGTTGTATTAGCCTATATCCAAGTTGTTGGGGCGCGCTTGGGCATTTGGAAATTACCGCCGCCCCGCAAACCTACATCATCGCAAGTTCAGCAAANNNTAAAGGGCGTTCCGCAAGGCGCTTCAAAGGCGGGCCGGGGAACGATTCAAGCGCGGATGGAAAGGAGATCCAAATTACCTAACTAAGGTATTGTAAAAGAAAGATCTACTTGACTCATTTTTTACTTTCCATAATGGAGTTCGGTCAAATTTCATGCGATTTAGTAAACAGAATAGACATTCCATCATTGCTAGCTCGACCCGGAGGGTTCGCTGAAGAATGAGCCAATAATGAATGGGATTTTTTTGAAAAAGGGGAAACTTAAGATGCTACAGGATGGAAATGAGGGAATGTCTACAATACCTGGGTT